GGCAGCGCGGGCTGTGCTCTATTAAAAGAAAATTTCGATTTTCTATTCAATTGAAATATGATAATTTTCTGCGGATTACTTTGATTACTTTATAGGCAACATATATAAATAAAATAATAAATATCTGTGTAACAATTTCTGCTCTGGGGTTTACATATACTCCTAATTGTTGTTATAATTGAAATTAAGAAGGATACTGATGTATCAATTTGTATTTTTTAATGTCATTAGGAAAAGAAAATCCAATTTGGAGATTCCAATCGTTCATGAATTCACAGTCAGCAGTCAATAGTTAATGGTTCCCATTTTTCAGAAATTTGGACTTTTGCGAATGAAATGATTTTGCAATACAATAGAATAGAAAGTGAGAGAAGTTGGCTATTTTGAGATACTCAATTTTGAGATACTAAACAGGGGTGGATCCAATCCAATCAAAACGGGGGAAGGATTTCTTTTAGGATTAGGAAAGAAAAGGATTAAGTTAAGAAAAGCGGAACTCAAGATGCAAATCCAATATCCGTACTACGGGAAAAATTGCATATATTTTCTATCATTTTGGCGGCATGGCCGAGTGGTAAGGCGGGGGACTGCAAATCCTTTTTCCCCAGTTCAAATCCGGGTGTCGCCTGATCAACAAAACAAAAAAAAGACTCGAAATATCTTCTGTTTTCCTGATATAACTCGCCGAAGTATTGCCCAGCAGAAGCAGACTGTTGCTATTTGTTTGATTCGAAGCATCCGGATGGGGTGGGGGTTTGCGAAAAGATTGTAAATCCTCGCATCTGGGATTCAAGGAAATAGTCTACTGGTAGATGAGTTATCAAGACTTCGCGATTCCCTTCTACTAATCACTAATCCTTGTACTACTAATGATGTAGTGCCTAATGGCTGGACCTTGAATTAGATTGGAAAGCCTGATAGGAAATAGAATTCAATTACACTAGTGGTGGGGGAGCAGAAGATACTACGGACTCCCAAGAACTTCTGAGTCCTCGGGTATCCAATCAATATTCGATTGGATGGATAATTCACTTTGAATTTCAATTCTAGTAAAGGGCAAAAGCAAAAAGAGAAAAATTTCTTTTCGGCAACCCCTAATCAAGAATATACTTATACCGTCTCCCCGCCCTTTCATAGAGAAAATGGGGAAGGGGTACGAATTAGATCAAATGGGATTTTAGATAAGGATTATCCGCTTTTTACTTATGAGGATCAACAAAAAAATGGGCCTTATTATTCCTACATGTTCCATTCGAAACATTCCCTCGAGATGTTACTACATATTTTGCTTATGTTTCATCTTTCCTGATTGGAAATCATATAGGCATTTTTTTTAGAAAATGAGTGGATTTAGTGAATGTGTTCGATCAGAATCCCCTTTTGACTCTGCGCCCCTGATTCCACTATACTATTATTAGTGAGGAATGATGGAATAATTCCTTCATAGTTATAGAAATAAGGAATAAGGGGACATAATTCACATGGATATAGTAAGTCTCGCTTGGGCTGCTTTAATGGTAGTCTTTACATTTTCCCTTTCACTCGTAGTGTGGGGACGAAGTGGACTCTAGGGGTATTACTAATACTAATTAAGTTGGGGAATCAAACTGTATCAATTGTTTTCTAGATCGTTCTACAACGCGTTTTGAACTATTTCAAATGAAAATCAAAAGATCAATTCCATTGGATTCGAATGAAGTAATCTATTTATTCTATGAATCATACTCTTTCAATTAAAGAGATATTTCGTTGATTCCTATCTTTGTATTTGGAAAGGGATACAAATGATGGCAAATTTAGTCGAATCCAATTTTTCCTAAATTTTCTATTTCAATCAATGAGCTCTTACCAGGCTTATAGATGGATACTAAGGAACGCCGGACCCTTTTTTTTTTATTATTATTTTATTTGTTTCCCTCTTTACTGTTCAAAGAAGAAGTCGTTTTGTTAAGTGTATACGGCCTTTCTATGAGAAATGGTATAAACATAGCGGTTGTCTAAGGAGGATAATATAGATAAGAGGATCTTCCCTCAGTCAAGTCGCATACCACACATTTACCGACTGTTTTCTAATTTTAGAAATTGGATTTATACTTTATCGACTCACATTTCATATCATGGTTCGGACGTTAGCGTTAAAAATCGGTGAGGTTGACTCCTCCTTTTCGAACTCCGAGAAGTGCCCGCGAAACTCCTGTTGATGGTTCAATCAATTACTTTTACTTTTCGGAATGCTTGCTGATGATTTATTTTATTAATATATGTAATATATGCCCCTATCCTTTTTCTTCATTGATTTATTTCTTTTGATAAATACCGAGATTCATATTGAAAATCAGAAAAAATCTAGTAATAGTAATTAGAACCATAAGACATAAGAGTAAAACGATTATTTCAGATTGATCGAAACAAATACAGATAGGTGTAACAAATAACTAGAATTGGATGCTATGTCAATTCTATATCATATATGGAATTGATATCCACATACACATATATAATTCGAATTTTGTATATATTGTATATTAAGCCTTTACCTTTATTCTAGAGTACACCTTTCTAAATACTAATAGATCATATGGTCGAAAGATTCATCTATTTCTTTCTACCATACGATCTATCTATTAGAATACTGCCGATCCTAGTCCGCTTATTTCATTTAAGACGCGAAAATGGGAATCCTTTTCATTTGATTTCGTGAATTTTTGATAAGAACTAAGAACTCAGAAGTAATGATTAATTAATTAATCATTTTGACTAACTGTTTTTACGTAAATGATAAGTAGAAAGGCGGTAGGAACTAGAATGAATAGTGCAGTAGCAATAAATGCAAGAATATTGACTTCCATAATCTAATCTTTTTTTACTTCGCAATAACTCGGGATTTAATCCCATAGAGATGATAAACCTTTCACCTGTAAATTCAATGAATGAATTTCCTCTCAATCTCGCCGGTTTTGAATCGGATCAATATCATGAATAACAATATCTGAGCTCTCAAATCAATTCGTCGTCGAAAATGGAATAGTATAACATAGGAAGTTCTTTTATCCATACCGAATCCCAGCTTGGATTCCGTACCCAATCCAAAATTCCTTTATTTATCATCTGTTTCCGTTCTTTTTTCTATAATCTACTCTACGTCCAATCTATCTGATGAAGTATCATCAGATTGCTCTCCCACTTCCATTAGTCAGCCCAAACAAGAAAGAAACAAATTATTCATTTCCCTGGTAAGAGGACTGGGATCTTTGATTGATCTATCTTTTACCCCCTTCCGTAGATTCTTAGCCCTGGGAATCTATATCAAAAGCTCAGTGTGCAATTTGAATGCAATCTAGTTTTAAATTAGTACTTAAGGTTATACAAAACCGGAGCCAGAAAGAGAAATTGTTTAATCGAGAAAATTCTCTTTCTCTTAGGGGAATTTTGCTAAATTCATTTTTTATTGGGAATTCTATTTGTGTATGTGTGCCCCCCCAAAAAAAACATATAGTATTCTATTCCGTGGATGGGGAACAATCGAAAAAACAGATCCAGTATTTCTTGGAATGTTTACTCTAATGCCACCAATAATTGTACTAACCCCCTTTTTCTCCTACCACAAAGAAAAGAAAAAGGACCCTTTTTCTTTTCGGAATGAAATTCTGCCCCCTTTCGAATTGATTGATGTATTTAGTAGATCCGTCGGGACTGACGGGGCTCGAACCCGCAGCTTCCGCCTTGACAGGGCGGTGCTCTGACCAATTGAACTACAATCCCGGGGAAATAAGGGATCTAGCAGAAATTTGGATTCTTTTTTTTTATCTCCGTATCGAGTATTTTTGAAGGACAAGGGGGTTATACGTGGGAGATTGGCGAATTATTGGGCCGAGCTGGATTTGAACCAGCGTAGACATATTGCCAACGAATTTACAGTCCGTCCCCATTAACCGCTCGGGCATCGACCCAGGAAGAATCACTTTTAGGCTTATTTGTAATTCGTGATCAACTTCCTTTCGTAGTACCCTACCCCCAGGGGAAGTCGAATCCCCGTTGCCTCCTTGAAAGAGAGATGTCCTGGACCACTAGACGATGGGGGCCTATTTGCCTAATCACCATATACTATGATCATAGTATGAACAGTTTTTTGAAATTGTCAATAGAATGGTATGCTTAGCTACGAGGAATCCTTCCGTCTTTCCTAATTGCAGAGAACTTTTTGATTCGTCATTCAATCATTCATTAGAATGGCCATTCTCCACGCTATATAGAAGTCTAGTATCGAAATCTATTAGTGTAATAGTAATATAAAAAAAAAGGTGTAAATTATAGGTTTTTCGGGGAGTCCTTGAGGGGGTTAAGTTCTATTTCTTTCGCTTTCATTCTTCCATTCATTGATTCATTCAGTGTTAAGCATTGTTAAGATGAGATAAGAATATCTCACAATAAAAGAGGAAATTAACAAAGGAGAAATGGAGTAAGCGTGATCAAGAAATTCTCGAAAATTGTTTGAATTTAGTTCAGGGGACAAGACTGGTAGAATTTCTTCATCACAGGATTCGATGAAATACCTGGAAATTTATAAATTTATGTCGAATTGTAATTGTTAGGTGTACATGTTTTATTCTGATGGGAATCAATTCATTCAATGAAAGAAAAGGAATTGGGTTTGGTCTTGAAATAATTCATTACATTTACTTGCTAATTTGATTATTCAATAATAAGCCACTAGCGACTATGAGTCTACTGTATGTACTTATATATATATGTATATAATTAATATTAATATATTAAGATATCCTTAATATCTTACTATTTAATTGAATACTATTTAATATTTAGAACACTATAATAATGTATATAAATAAAATATGTATAGAATATATATATATATATATGCAATTCTATTCTACGTACATATAGATTGTCGTACGTATAGATTGTATCTCTAGATATTTTATCCACATAGTGGCCCAGTCAGGAATTCAATCAAATAAGCCCTTTTAACTCAGCGGTAG